AATCACGCTCTGTAGGATTTGAACCTACGACATCGGGTTTTGGAGACCCGCGTTCTACCGAACTGAACTAAGAGCGCTTTCTTATGCCAGGAGATACGATTGTAAAGAAAAGGATTTTCTCATTTTTGTACCCCCAATGCGTCTTGCATATATTGGTATGCAAAAATGAAAGATTATGTCCGATTTTATTTAATTGATCTCACTCAATTAATCCCTCGTTACCGCCCATAGGAGAAGTAATAGGTAGGGATGACAGGATTTGAACCCGTGACATTTTGTACCCAAAACAAACGCGCTACCAAGCTGCGCTACATCCCTTTTTAAAATTGTTGTACAGTGTCATTGTACAAAATCCATGTCTTGTTTTCCATATCGTTATTTTCTCCTCTATCCATATAGAATTTTCTTTTCATTTCTTTTTTTTGGTTTCATATAATAAAAGAATTATATACATCTGAAACCTAACGTATAAAAAAAGAATGAATATTTATCGGTAATGCTTAGGAAGAAGGGGACCCCCTTTTTTAGGAACAGGGATAGGAAAATCTCATCTACTGTTCATTATACATATCCGTTTTTGTTAGGAATTCCGTACAAAAAAAATACAAATGATCTTGAACTACAGCATCTGACCATATATGTATTACAATAAAGAAGGAGGATTTTCAATGCAAGATATAAAAACATATCTTTCCACAGCACCTGTGCTAACTACTCTATGGTTTGGGTCTTTAGCGGGTCTATTGATAGAAATTAATCGTTTATTCCCAGATGCTTTGTCATTCCCTTTTTTTTCATTCTAGTTATTGATATGCGAAAAAATGAAGAAAATTTGAGATACAATTCTACGCGACGTGACTAAAACTTCGCCCCCCCCCTTTTTCAGTTCTTTAGGATAGGAAGGAAAGAAAAATAAAAAGTGTATTGAACCTCAGCAAAAATCCGGTGGATCTAAGATCCTATTTTGGAGAACAGAAATGGAAAGAGGTTCCAGTGTAAGGTAAATAAAAGCTCCACGAAAGCATAGCATAGAAAAAGATACTTAAATGAAATACTGGGATTAGAATACGAATAATTGATAGTTAGAAAAAATTGTATTACTTACATTATTACTATATAAATAATATTCTATTAATATTAATTAGAATTACATAATTAGAACGAACACTTTAGAAATGGAATTTCTAGTTAGTAACTTCTATTGCTATTTGATATTGATTTTTTTTCTTTTTTGTTCTTTTCGTCTTCTTAGGTTCGGGTCGAAAATAGAAGAGTTAAGTCGATCAAACAAAAATTCAAAGGAGGTTCATGGCTAAGGGTAAAGATGTCCGAGTTAGAGTTATTTTGGAATGTACAAGTTGTATCCAAAATGGTGTCAATAAGGAATCGCCGGGCATTTCTAGATATATTACTCAAAAGAATCGACACAATACACCCAGTCGATTAGACTTGAGAAAATTTTGTCGCTATTGTCACAAGCATACGATTCATGGGGAAATAAAGAAATAGATCGAACGGAACACGTGTGTATGATCTTTCAAATCAAAGGAGCAGGAAAAGGAAGAACTTAACATTACCACATATACATATATATATAATATACAAAATACAAATAAAACCTATTTCGGTCGGATCTGAAATGAATAAAAAAAAATAGAATTTTAGAGATAAGGAATAAACCATGGAAAAATCCAAGCAACCTTTTCGTAAATCCAAGCGATCTTTTCGTAGGCGTTTTCCCCCAATTGAATCGGGGGATCGAATTGATTATAGAAACATGAGTTTAATTAGTCGATTTATTAGTGAACAGGGAAAAATATTATCTAGACGGGTGAATAGATTGACCTTGAAACAACAACGATTAATTACTATTGCTATAAAACAAGCTCGTATTTTATCTTTGTTACCTTTTCTTAATAATGAAAAACAGTTTGAGAGAGCAGAGTCGATCCCTAGAACTACTGGTCCTAGAACCAGAAATAAATAGATATACTCTTCCATTGATTCAAAACTCTAATTGGAACTCAAGCTCAGATTGATGTTTTGTTCGAAAAAGCCTCAAATCCGGATTTGATTGTTGTGTTATAAGAAACAATAAATAGGGAAAGGAGAGAAGGAATCTTTTTTTTGAAAGATGTTTATTCATTCCTACTACTTATCTAAATTTCTTAATTTATTTTTGTTCTATCTTCCCGGAGGCCGTTCTCCGGGGAATTCTATTCTGTTTCAAGCATTCCTATATATGACTTTAGAATAGAATCTCTTTTATTTGATAATCTTATTGGAAATCATGTAAAGACAATTCTTATTTGATATAGCTATTTGCGCAAGTATTTTACGATTAAGAAGCAATTGCTTCTTGTACAGATTGTGTATTAATCCACTATAACTATGGAATACCCCGTTCTCACGAACTGCTGCATTTATCCGAGTGATCCACAAACGACGAAAGTCCCTCTTTTGCCTGCCCCTATCTCGATGAGAGGAAAACAAAGCTCTCATTTTCTGTTGAGTAGCGGTTCGGGTAAGCCTTGAATGAGCCCCTATAAAGGTTGATGCAAATAAACGAATTTTTGTTCGACGTCTCCGAGCTATATATCCTCGTTTAACTCTGGTCATTGAATCAAATTAAACTTTAATGAATAACTAATTGATTTCTCTTCTTTCAGTCATCCTTTTATCCCCCGATTGATTAATAACAAAACGGATTTTCCGATATATAAAATATAAATTCCAATGGCTTTTGCTACTATGACCTTCCCAACCACTATTTTTTATTTCTTCCGGGTATTTACCTGGAAATAGGAAATTCTAACGATATTAAATAAATAAAAGAAAAAAAAAAAAATAGTGGGTTCCGTCGTTTCTATGGTTACTTCGTAAACGGTGAGGTCCTCTCTATACACCGGAGCCTCTTCTTTCATTTAATCAAATGTTATTGTGAACTTGTATAGTTCACTCTCCTTGGCTCTACCAATCAATTATACAGTAATAGCTCTTTTCACAAGAAAGGATATCCATACAGTGACGGCATTTAATTATGAAAGTTGGCTAGGTAGCTGACCTTGTTAGTCCGTTCTTTCAAAAATAGGAACATAACCTTTTTACTTCTTATAGTACTATTTCCTCCGCTTAATGGATAACTATTTGCTATGCTACCAATGGGGAATTGCTTCTCATCTCAAATTGAGGTGATTGGATTTGCACCAATGGAAACCATAAATTTCAACTTCATACACAAAAATATAGGTATATGATAGATCTTCATTTTTATTATTTTTTTTTTGTTTATTTTTAGATAGTAAATGGCTTTTTCCACTCTATCCATCCTATTCATTGGTACTGGTGATTGGTACTGGAAAAATGGTTTCATTTGTTCGAACTCATGATCTAAACGAGTCGCACATACACCCTAGTACATGTTCCCCTACGCTGAGGACATCCTCGAAGCGCGGGGGATTTCGTGATATTTCTTATTGGCTGTCTTGTGTTTCTAATAAGTTGTTTAATTGTCGGCATATCAAAATATATATAACAAAATAGGTTGGTTTAGATCGATCTTAACCTGATGATTGATGATTATGAATTATTTCCATTCAATATAAAATCGCGGAAAATTCGAATTATGGTTTGAAGCGGAATCATGTATTTATACGGAATCCCCAGTATTTTCATTTTCGACCGCTACAAGATCAACAATTCCATGAGCTTGGGCTTCTGTTGCCGACATAAAAACATCCCTTTCCATGTCTTCGGATATAACCCATAAAGGGTTGCCCGTTCTTTGTACATAAACCTTTGTGAGGGTTTCGCGAAGTTTCAGTAGTTCTTCCGCTTCCAGGATAAATTCGCCTGCTTGCGCCTCATAAAAAGAACTAGCAGGCTGGTGAATCATAACCCTGATAATATTTGATATAACATCATGCATGAACGGTTCTTCTATCTCGCACGATTGGGCTAAAGTAAGGGATAAAAAAACAAGAAGAAAAAAAAAAAACAAATAGAATTGAACAGCCGTACAGGCATCTTTTGTGCATTGCATACGGCTCTGCAATGGAATTTCCTTTCTATTCTATCGAAGAAAAAAATAGAATCCATCCGATCCAGATCGTTGAATGATCCATTTACCACCCTTCCTTTCGTATTGTAGGAGTCAAAAAATACTATGATGGTTCTGTTGCTTTCTATATTTATCTCGTCTGCGATTTAGCAATCCCAAAGTTTCTTTTTGATATGATCAAATAAGGAAAAATGATCTTTTTTTTTTTCATTTTTGCACTCTTTCTTTCGTAACATAAATATCAGAAGGAGACTTCTGGTGTGGAAGAAAAATGGTTTGTGACGCTGAAAATGTACTCCCGACACATAAATAAAATCAAATCGAAAATAACCTTTGTTTCATACTACTATCTCGATACAAAATCTCGTGTTAGGAAAAACAATAATAGTTTGTTCTGTTCATATCGAACTCGAAGTGCCATGCTATTATTACCTATTATTCACATTCGATATGGCGAAGGCATAGTCTTCTTCTTTTTTTTTTCAAATAAAAACTCATTGGCGCCAAGCGTGAGGGAATGCTAAACGTTTGGTAATTTCTCCTCCGACCAGAATAAAAGATCCCATTGAAGCGGCTAATCCCATGCATATTGTATGTACATCAGGCGAAACAAATTGCATAGTATCATAAATGGCTATTCCTGGTATTACCCATCCGCCGGGGGAGTTTATAAACAAATAAAGATCCTTAGTATCATCTTCTATACTGAGATATACCATGAGACCAACAAGTTGATTTGAGATCTCGCTATCAACTTCTTGGCCTAAAAAAAGTAATCTTTCTCGATAAAGTCGGTTGATTAGGACAAAATTGTATCCCTTTTGAACCATACGTGCACCTTTGGATGCATACGGTTCAAAAAAATTGCGAAAAAAAGAATCAACGTATCGATTCCAATCCTATCTCTTTTTTTTAACAGATTTCTGTTTTTCTAATGAAA